TTAAATTTATTTTATGTATAATTTTAAAGTTACTTGCTCTGGAAATTTATTACGCTAATTTCTTTAAGTTGAATAAATTTTGATTGAGAAGTTGCTTATTTTATTTTTATCTTATATAATATAATATAAATTATTTATTAATATGTATATATTTAATTAAATACATCATTATAAGTTTTATTTATTTAATATTAATTGATTATTTGTATTTATATATTTATCAAGAGTTATAGCTACCTATTTTTTTAGGCAAAAGAAATGATTTTATAATAAAATATTTATTGTAATATATGAAAAAATATTTTATATTATGTATATATGATATAACTAATAAGATATATTTAATTAATATTATTTCTATATTAATATAATTATTTATTATAATATAGATAATAATCATATATTATGAAATTACTTATATTTAATTAAATATAATTATATATTTATTAAGATAATGGATATAATTGTATAAAAATACATATTATATTAAATATAGTATTGTACTAAATTAAATATTTTATATTATTTAATCTTTCTTTATTTAAGGAGTGAAAAGAAAGATTAAATAAAAGAAAGAAAGAAAGAGAATGAAACATTTATTAGTATACATGTTCCATATCTATATTTAATTATATATAATAGAGAAGTTGTTGTTGTCATGTGAGGAAGTTTGATTCTGATATTTTTTAACATTTTTAATGTTTATTTTTATTTGTTTTCTTAAATTAGTTGTTATTTTTAAATTTTTGTTTTTAATTTTTACTATATATGTTTCATTTATTTTCTTAAAGTTTTATTCTTGCTTATTTATTCACTTTTTCTTTGTATTATATGCAAGTTTTGTAATACTAAATGTTCTTTTTGCAGTGATTTGCTTTAATTATCAAGTTATTTTGGAATTAGCAATTGATTTAGTATTGGCATATTTCGTGCCAGCAGCCGCGGTTATACGATTAATACAAGTGAATATTATTGGTTATAACAGTTGTTTGAATTTTTGAGTTTAAAGTTTAAATTATAAGGTGAAATTTGATTTTGTTTTATGGCTCTTCTCATGATTCTGTGAAACTTAAAATATAAACTAGGATTAGATACCCTACTATTTTAAGTGTTAAATTTTCTTACCTGGGTATTAATAGTTAAGGTCTTTAAACCCAAAGAATTTGGCGGTATCTCATTCCATTCAGAGGAACCTACCCCGTAATTGATAATACACGATTAACTTTACTTAATTAATTTGTTTGTATATCTCCGTTATCAGAAAATCTTTTTGGAGTTATAATTTTCTGAATCTATGATTATAGAGTATTTCAGGTCAAGGTGCAGCTAATAATTAAGTGGAGGTGGGTTACAATAAGTTTTTATTTACTATGGATTTGATAGTGAAAAATTTTAATGAAGGTGGATTTGATAGTAATTTGATTTAACTAATTTATTTGATATTGGCTCTGAGGTGTGTACACATCGCCCGTCGCTCTCATTATTTAATGTTTGTAATTTATGACTTTAATTTAGATGAGATAAGTCGTAACATAGTAGATGTACTGGAAAGTGTATCTAGTAAGGTAATCAAGACGTGACTTAATAGTAAAGTTATTCACTTACACTGAATTTATTTCTGTGCAAATCAGGATGTCTTGATTATATATTATATTATTTTTATTATTGGTTTTATCTTTATTTAATAAAAATAATTTTATAGTTTTGTGTGTCTTAGTATATTTTCTAGAATGGATTATAATTATTATAGTTTATTAGTAATGTAATTGGTTTATGAAATTATTTATTTAAATAGTTAAAAGTAGATTTAGTTTGTTGTACCTTTTGTATCAGGGTTTATCAAAATTATGGTTTTTATTATTACTATTCTCAATTTGGGTTGATTTATAAATAAATTAAATTTAATGTATCATAATTATTATTAATTTATTTATAGAAATGAAATGTTAATCGTTTCCTAATATATTTAGTTTTCTGATAAAAAATTCAATTTTTTATAGTTTATGTTTTGTTTAATTTTTAAATTAACAATATTTACTTATTAATTCTTTAGGGGATAAGCTCTGAAGATATTTATCCTATAATTTATTAGATTTTAATAAAATAATAAGCTTTAAACCAGCTATTTTTTGATTACGTTTTAGTTCATTATTTATTATTTTGATTTTATAATGATTTTAGGTTTTTTATTAGAATGATAAATTAAATTTTATAATTTTTGTAATAATGATGGAATTAGTATATTATTATTGTTTGAAGTATTTAATTTTACCAATTTATTATAAGGAATTTGGCAAAATTAATTTCCGCCTGTTTATCAAAAACATGTCCTTTTGATTATATTTTTAGGTCTGGCCTGCTCACTGATGAATTTAAAGAGCCGCGGTATTTTGACCGTGCAAAGGTAGCATAATCATTAGTCTCTTAATTAGAGGCTGGAATGAATGGCTTGACGAGAAATTGACTGTCTCTTAATAATTTTTATAATTTAACTTTTGAGTCAAAAGGCTTAAATTTTTCTTTAGGACGAGAAGACCCTATAGAGCTTGACATTGTATTTATATATAGTTTTTGGTAGGTCTTTCTATATTTAGTGGTAATGTTTTGTTGGGGTGACATGAAGAATAAATAAACTCTTCATTATTAATTCATTGATTTATGTTTATTTTGATCCATAATTTATGATCATAAGATTAAGTTACCTTAGGGATAACAGCGTAATTGTTTTTGAGAGCTCGTATCGACAAAGCAGATTGCGACCTCGATGTTGGATTAAGAAAAGTTTTAGGTGCAGTAGTCTATTAACTAGGTCTGTTCGACCTTTAAATTCTTACATGATCTGAGTTCAGACCGGCGTGAGCCAGGTCGGTTTCTATCCTAAGTTAAATTATATTCATATTAGTACGAAAGGACCATATGGTTGAAAAATTTTTTATTAAATTGATTAAAATTAATTTTTACTATTTTGACAGATAAATGTGTTGAATTTAGAATTCATTTATGTAGTTTTTCTACAAATAGTATTGATATTTTATGATTTATTTATATTTGTTTTAAATTTTGTCCTTTTAGTTATTTGTGTTTTAATTAGTGTGGCTTTTTTAACCTTATTAGAGCGTAAAGTGTTAGGTTATATTCAGATTCGAAAAGGTCCTAATAAGGTTGGTTTTGTTGGTATTCCTCAGCCTTTTAGTGATGCTATTAAGTTAATTTGTAAGGAGCAACCGATTCCGATTATATCAAACTATTTAATATATTATTTTTCTCCTGTTTTTAACTTAATGATTTCTTTAGTTATTTGGGTTATTTTCCCTTATTTAACTTATATATGTTCTTTTTCTTATGGATTTTTGTTTTTTTTATGTTGTACTAGCTTAGGGGTTTATACTGTAATAATTGCTGGTTGATCATCTAATTCTAATTATTCATTATTAGGTTCTTTACGGTCAGTTGCTCAAACTATTTCATATGAGGTTAGATTAGCTTTGATTTTATTATCTTTAATTATTTTAATTGGAAGATTTAATATATTTGATTTTATAGTTTATCAACTTTATTGTTGATTTATTGTTATTTCTTTTCCTTTATCTTTATCTTGTTTTGCTTCATGTTTGGCTGAAACTAATCGTACTCCATTTGATTTTGCTGAAGGTGAATCTGAGTTAGTATCTGGTTTTAATATTGAATATGGTGCTGGTGGTTTTACTTTGATTTTTTTAGCTGAATATACTAGAATTATTTTTATGAGAATGTTATTTACATTAATTTTTTTAGGAGGTGATTTTTATTCTTTTGTATTTTTTATTAAGCTTGCTATTATATCATTTGGGTTTATTTGGGTTCGTGGTACTTTACCTCGGTTTCGTTATGATAAATTAATATATTTGGCTTGAAAGAGATTTTTACCTTTGTCTTTAAATTTTTTTATTTTTTATGTTGGTTTTAAGGTTTTAATAATTTCTTTTATTTATTTGAATTTTTTTAGAATAAGTTAATAGGAGAATTGAACTTCTAATTTTATGTTTTCAAAACATATGCTTTCCTTAAGCTAATTAACTATTTATTCTTTAATTAATTTATCTCATGCATTTGCTACATGGACATTAATCAGGAAATAAGTAAAATAAACGATTGTTAAAATTTGTCCTGTTATAATATAAGGTTCTTCAACTGGTCGTTTACCAATTCATGTTAATAAACATACAACAATTACTATAATTCAAAATAAAATTTGATTAATAGGGTAAAATTGAATTCCTCGAAATGGTGTTTTATTATAAAATGGTAGAATTATTAAGATTCTAATTGATAGGAATAATGCGATAACACCTCCTAATTTATTAGGAATTGATCGGAGAATAGCGTATGCAAATAAGAAATATCATTCTGGTTGAATATGGACTGGTGTTACAAGAGGATTAGCGGGTACAAAGTTGTCTGGGTCTCCTAATATATAAGGATTCAATAGACATAAAATAATTAATAAAGATGTTATTAATACAAAAGTAATTGAATCTTTAAATGTGAAATAAGGGTGAAAAGGAATTTTTTCAATATTTCCATTTAAACCAATTGGGTTATTTGATCCTGTTTGATGTAAAAAGAATAAATGGATTGCAGCTATAGCTGCAATAATAAAAGGTAAAACGAAATGAAATGTAAAGAATCGATTTAATGTTGCATTATCTACTGCAAAACCTCCTCATACTCATTGAACTAAATCTGTTCCTAAATAAGGAATTGCTGATAATAAATTGGTAATTACTGTTGCTCCTCAGAAGGATATTTGTCCTCAAGGTAAAACATATCCTATAAAAGCAGTTGCTATGACTAGGAATAAAATAACTGTTCCAATTATTCATGTATGTATATACATATATGATCCATAATAAATTCCTCGTCCTACATGCAAATAAATGCAGATAAAAAATATAGATGCACCATTTGCATGTAGTGTTCGGATAATTCACCCATTGTTTACGTCTCGACAAATATGAACTACTCTTCTAAAAGCTATTTCAATATTTGGTGTGTAATGTATTGCTAAGAATAATCCGGTTACAATTTGGATCACTAAACATAGTCCTAATAGTGATCCAAAATTTCATCAGAATGAAATGTTAGTTGGTGCTGGTAAATCGATTAAGGAATTATTTAAAATTTTAATTAAAGGATGTCTTAATCGTAAAGGTTTATTCATTAGTGATTTATCTTATTTTACGAATTGGCCCTTGATTAATATTAGTGATTTTTACTACTGCTACTAATGCGAGAAATAGATAAATTATTATTATTATTGTAATAATAGATGTCGGTAAGTTATATAGTTTTTCAAGAGATAGAGTTATTTCTTGATAATTAATATAATTATTAATATTTATAGTTTCTGTATTTTTAATAAAATCTATAAATATTATTTTATCTATAATTACTATAGTAGTTACCATAATTAATAGTAAAATGGAGGCAATTACTATAGTAATTAACTTAGGTTTAAATATTTCATTTGATGCAATTCTTGTAATATAAATAAATAAAACTAATATACCACCTAAAAATGTTAAAAATAGGATATATGAAAGTCAAAATCTTTCTATCATTGTTCCTGTTATAATTCCAACAAGGAAAGTTTGTATAATAATAAATATTATTATTGATATAGGATGATTTAATTTAATAAAGTTTAAATTTATTATATTTGATAGTGTTATAATTATTATTTTAATCATTTCAGGTGTTAGTTTTATTAAAAATATTGGTTTTGGAGACCAAAGATAGGAAGTTTTCTACTCCTGAAGTTTTAAAAGTGGGGGCTTGTCTTATTTCCGGTTTACAAGACCGGCGTTTTTTTTAAACTATTAAAACTAATGTTTATATTTTCTATTTTTACTTCTTTGTTAATTTATTTTTCTGGTATTTACGTTTTTTCTTCTAAGCGTAAGCATTTATTAATAGTTTTGTTGAGATTGGAATATATTGTTCTTTCTCTTTTTATATTGGTTATTGTTTTTTTAATTGAGTTTGATTTTGATTATTTTTTCCCTATTATTTTTTTGGTTTTTTCTGTTTGTGAAGGTGCTTTAGGTTTATCTATTTTAGTTTCTATAATTCGTTCTCATGGTAATGATTTTTTTAATTCTTTTGTGTTATCTTTATGTTAAAGTACTTATTTATAATTATTTTTTTGATCCCTCTTTGTTTATTAAATAATTGTTGATGATTGGTTCATTCATTAATGTTTTTATTAAGTTTTGTTTTTATGGTTTTGATTTATTCTTATGCTGATTTAAATATAATTAGATATTTTTTTGGTGTTGATTATTTTTCTTTTAGTTTGATTTTATTGAGTTTTTGGATTTGTTCTTTAATAATTACTGCTAGAGGTTCAGTTTATTTATCTTCTTATCATTCTAATTTTTTTGTTTTTATTGTTTTGTTTTTATTAGTTATGTTGTATTGTTCTTTTTCTAGTTTAAGATTATTATCTTTTTATATTTTTTTTGAGGCTAGATTGGTTCCCACTTTATTATTAATTTTGGGTTGGGGATATCAGCCTGAGCGTTTGCAGGCAGGTGTTTATTTAATTTTTTATACTTTGGTTGCTAGATTACCTTTGTTATTGGTTTTGTTTAGGATTTATAGTGTTTCTAATACTCTTTATTTTCCTTTATTGTTTGACTTTGGTTCATATTATTTTATATTTTATGTTTTTATTGTTTTGGCATTTTTGGTAAGGATACCTATATTTTTAGTTCATCTTTGACTTCCTAAGGCTCATGTGGAGGCTCCAATTTCTGGTAGAATGATTCTTGCTGGTGTATTATTAAAATTGGGTGGTTATGGTATTTTTCGTGTTATAAAGGTTATTACTTATTTGGGTTTGAAGTTTAATTATTTTTGATTGTCGTTAGGTCTTTCTGGTGGTGTTATTGTTAGATTTATTTGTTTTCGTCAAGTTGATTTGAAGTCTTTAATTGCTTATTCTTCTGTTGCTCATATAAGAATGGTTATTGGTGGTTTAATGACTATGAATTGGTGGGGTTGTTTAGGTTCTCTTTCTTTAATGGTTGGTCATGGATTATGCTCTTCTGGTTTATTTTGTTTGTCAAATATTATTTATGAACGTTTAGGTAGACGAAGAATATTAATTAATAAAGGTATAATTAATCTTATGCCAAGAATGGCTCTTTGATGATTTCTTCTTAGATCATCAAATATAGCTGCTCCTCCTTCTTTAAATTTATTAGGTGAATTGAGATTATTAAATAGAATTATATCTTGATCTTCTTTTAGATTTTTGGTATTAATTTTTTTATCTTTTTTTAGAGCTGTTTATACGTTGTACATGTATTCTTATTCTCAGCATGGGGTTTATTATTCAGGTATTTATACTTGTTCTCTTGGTTATTTACGTGAATATCATCTTTTATTATTACATTGATTACCTTTAAATATTTTATGTTTAAAGGGTGAGTATTTTTATTTTTAATTGGCTTAAGTATTTTAATTAAAATGTTGTTTTGTGGAATCAATGATATGAGTTTTTCATCTTAGGTCGTGTATTTATTTTCTATTTGTTCATTGAGTTTTTTTTCTTTATTTTTATCAAGAACTTTAATTTTTCTTTTAGGGATTTATTATTTAATTTATGACTATAGAGTTTTTGTTGAGTGAGAGCTTTTTAGTTTAAATGGTTCAATGGTTGTTATGACATTTATTTTTGATTGAATATCTCTTATTTTTATATCTTTTGTTATATATATTTCTTCTTTAGTGATTTATTATAGAGAGGATTATATATCTGGTGAGAGGAATATAAATCGTTTTATTATTGTTGTTTTGATATTTATTTTGTCAATGGGTCTTTTGATTATTAGTCCCAACCTAATTAGTATTTTATTGGGTTGGGATGGTTTAGGTTTAGTTTCTTATTGTTTAGTTATTTATTATCAGAATGTAAAGTCTTATGGTGCTGGTATGTTAACTGCTTTATCTAATCGCATTGGTGATGTTGCTATTTTAATTTCAATTGCTTGGATATTAAATTTTGGAGGTTGAAATTATATTTATTATTATAGATTTATTTCAAATTCTTTTGAGATGAGGGTTATTACTATATTAATTGTTCTTGCGGCTATAACTAAGAGTGCTCAAATTCCTTTTTCTTCTTGACTTCCTGCTGCTATGGCTGCTCCTACTCCTGTTTCTGCTTTGGTTCATTCTTCTACTCTTGTTACTGCTGGTGTTTATTTGTTAATTCGTTTTAGTCCAATATTGGATGTTTATAATTGTGGATGATTTTTATTGTTGATTGGTTGTATAACAATATTTATAGCTGGTCTTGGAGCTAATTTTGAATTTGACTTAAAGAAGATTATTGCTCTTTCTACTTTAAGTCAGCTTGGTTTAATAATGAGAATTTTGTCTATGGGTTATTTAAAACTTGCTTTTTTTCATCTTTTGGCTCATGCGTTATTTAAAGCATTATTATTTATATGTGCAGGTTCAATAATTCATAATTTAAAGGATTCTCAGGATATTCGTTTTATAGGTTCAATTGTTAATTTTATGCCATTAACTTCTGTTTGTTTTAATGTTTCAAGATTATCTTTGTGTGGTATGCCTTTTTTAGCCGGATTTTATTCAAAGGATTTAATTCTTGAGATAGTTTGTTTAAGATGAGTTAATTGTTTAATTTTTTTTTTATTTTTCTTTTCTACTGGTTTAACAGCTTCTTATTCTTTTCGTTTATTTTATTATTCTATGTCTGGTGATAATAACTTTTATTCTAGTTTTTCTTTTGATGATAAGGGTTATTATATTTCTTTTGGAATAATCTCTTTGTTGTTTGTTGCGGTTTTTGGAGGTAGATTTTTATCTTGACTAATTTTTCCTATTCCTTATATAGTTTCTTTACCTTATTATTTGAAGTTTTTGACTATTATTGTTGTTTTATTAGGTTCTTATCTAGGTTATTTTATTTCTGATGTAGATTTTTCTTATGATTTATTTTCTTTGAATTTGTTGTCGTTTGTTAGATTTGCTGGTTCTATATGATTTATACCTTTTCTTTCTACTAATTTTGTAAGATATTTACCTTTAAAGGTTGGTTATTATTCATCAAAATCTTTCGATTGTGGTTGAGGTGAATTATTTGGTGGTCAGGGTATATATAGAATGTTTATTTATTTAATTAATTATATTCAATCTTGATATGATTCAAATTATAAAATTTATTTGTTAACATTTATTTTTTGAATGTTTGTTTTAGTTATATTATTTTTTTTATATTACTTAAATAGCTTATATTTAGAGCGTGACACTGAAGATGTTAATGAAATAATTTTATTTTTAAGTATTTATAAATATGATTATATTATTTTTACAGTGAAAATGTAATGTTTTATTTAAACTATATAAATAATAGAAATGTTAACGGAGTTTAACCGCTAATATAAAAAGTTAGCAGCTTTTATATTGTCTTTACATTTCCTTAATTGGAACTTTTAGTTCAATTATATTATTAACAGTAATATGCCTCTATTTTGGCTTCAATTAACCTATAATAAATAAGGGTATGTTTTACCAATTTTTCAGGTCGAAACTGACTGCAATGATTCGCTTCTTATTTTTTATTAAGGTTAATTGAATACTCAATACTTTTTGAATGCAACCCAAATGTTATAATTAACTATAACCCTATTCTGCTCATTGAAGAGCTCCTTGATTTCATTCATGATATAGTCCTCCAAGTAATACTATAATAAAGAATAATGTTGATATTGTTCATATAATGATGTTTGATGTTTTTATAATAATTACAATTGGGAGAATTAATGCGATTTCTACATCAAAGATTAAGAAGATTACTGCAATTAAGAAGAATCGTAATGAGAAAGGTATTCGTGCTGATCTTTTTGGGTCAAATCCACATTCGAATGGGGATCTTTTTTCACGGTCATTAATTATTTTTTTGGATGGAATTTTGGCAATTATTATTACTATTATGGGGATAATAAAACTAATAACCATTCTTGTTGATAAAATAAAAATTATTTTTCTTGATTATTATTCAAGCTTTTTGATTGGAAGTCAAATGTACTATTTATACTAGAAAAATATTATCTACCTCATCAGTAGATTGAGATATATATGAATAATCACACTATGTCAACGAAGTGTCAGTATCATGCTGCTGCTTCAGAACCGAAATGATGATTTGGAGATAATTGATTCATTGAGTGATGAATTAAACATGTTGTTAAGAAGATTGTTCCAATAATTACGTGAAGTCCATGACATCATGTTGCAACAAAAAATGTAGATTCATAAACTGCATCAGCAATAGTAAATGGTACCTCTCAATATTCATAAGCTTGTAGTAGAGTAAAATATATTCCTAGAATTACTGTGAAGAATGATCCTTGTAATGCTTGAGTATGATTTGATTCTATAAGTCTATGATGTGCTCATATTACTGTTACTCCTGATGCAAGAAGGATTCCTGTGTTAAGTAAGGGAATTTGTATAGGATTAAATGGTTGGAAACCTATAGGAGGTCATAATATTCCTAATTCAATTGTTGGTGCTAGTCTTCTTCTGAAAAATGCTCAGAAGAATGATATAAAGAATAATACTTCTGATGCAATAAATAGAATTATTCCTCATCGTAATCCAATTGAAACAAATCCTGTGTGTAATCCTTGATAAGTTCCTTCTCATAAAACGTCTTGTCATCATTGAATTATAGTAAGTAATGTAATTCCTATTCCAATTAAAAATAAATTGATATTGAATAGGTGAAATCATTTAGCTAGTCCTGAAACTAGTACTATTGCTCCAATAGCTCCTGTTAGTGGTCAAGGTCTATAATCGACTAGGTGAAATGGGTGATTTGAGTGAGTTGTTAACATAAGTTTAATAAACTTCTCTAGAATATAATGTTCTTAAAATTGAGAATACATATGCTTGGATTATTGCTACTGCTGATTCTAGGATTAATAATAGTATTTGTCCAATAATTAGCATTGAAATTAAATTTATTGTCATTGATGGTCCAGTATTACCAAGGAGTGTTAATAACAGGTGCCCTGCAATTATATTTGCTGCTAGTCGCACTGCTAAAGTTCCTGGTCGAATAATATTTCTAATAGTTTCAATTAATACTATAAATGATATTAATGCGGGTGGTGTTCCTTGTGGAACTAAATGTGCGAATATATGGTTTGTATGATTGATTCATCCAAATAATATAAATCTTAGTCATATAGGTAGTGCGATTGCGAATGTTAATGCTAGATGACTAGTTCTTGTGAAGATGTAAGGAAATAGTCCTATGAAATTATTAAATATTATTATAATAAAGATTGAAATGAAAATGAATGTTGTACCATTAAATGATTTTGGTCCTAGTAGAGTTTTAAATTCATTATGTAAAGTTAAGTTTATCTTGTTTCATAAGGTATTGATTCGTGATGGTGTTAATCAGAACAAAGATGGGATTATTATTAGTCCAATGAATGTTCTAGTTCAATTTATTGATAAATTAAAGATATTAGTTGATGGGTCGAAAGTTGAAAATAAGTTTGTTATCATTTTCAGATTAAATTCTTTCTTTTAATTATTTTTTTATCTGCACTTTTAATTTTATTAGTTTTGTAAGAGAAGAAATTTATTTGATTGAATAGAATTAATGTAATCGAGAATATAATAAATAAGGAGAATCATATTAGTGGAGATATTTGAGGGATTTAGATTGATTCCTCATCAGAAGTAGGTGTTAATTTACTATTTTTTGGTTTAAGAGACCATTACTTACTTTCAGTCATCTGATGTTCAAGGTGTACTAATATTTAGTTATTTTAGATTGACATTCTAATGTTATTAATTAACTAACTCCTTATATTATCTTAGATAATCATTTAATGAATAAGTTTACAGAAGTTCTTTCAATTACGATTGGTATAAATCTGTGATTTGCTCCACAGATTTCTGAACATTGTCCAAAAAATAAACCAGGTCGGTTTATAGTAAATGTTCCTTGATTTAGTCGTCCTGGTGTAGCGTCAATTTTGATTCCTAATGCAGGAACTGCTCATGAATGTAGAACGTCTGATGCTCTAGTAAGGACTCGTACTTCTGTATTTATAGGTAAAATTGTTCGGTTGTCTACATCTAGTAGGCGAAATCCTTCATTTTCCAAATCTCTTTCTGGTGTTATGTAGGTGTCGAATTCTACATCAATAAAATCTGAATATTCATATCTTCAATATCATTGTCGTCCAATTGTTTTAATTGTAATTATTGCGTCTACAGAGTCATCTAATAGATATAATAGTCGTAGTGATGGTAATGCAATAAAAATTAATGTGATTGCAGGTAATGCGGTTCAAATTGTTTCAATTAGGTGTCCATGTAGTATATTGCGATTACTATAATTAATTATTAATATATAACTTAGTGAATATCCTACAATTACAGTAATTAATAGTAATACAACTATTGTATGATCATGGAAGAATGATAATTGTTCTATTAATGGTGAAGCTCCATCTTGTAGTGATAAATTTGATCATGTTGCCATAAATTTTCTAATAAAAGGTTAAACCTTTATATTTAGAGCTTAAATCTATTGCACTAATCTGCCATATTAGAAACTAGAAATTAAAGGTAATTCTGAATAACTGTGTTCTGCAGGTGGATTATTTTGTAACCATTCTGTTGAACTTCTTATGTTAGCTCTAAATATGATGGTTCGGTTTGTAATTATTCTTTCTCATATAATTACAATAAATATAATGATTCCAACAATTGAAATTGTTGATCCAATACTTGAGATTACATTTCAAGATGTATAGGCGTCTGGATAATCAGAATATCGTCGTGGTATTCCTGCTAAACCAAGGAAATGTTGAGGGAAGAAAGTCAAGTTTACACCAATGAATATAATGGTAAATTGAATTTTTAATCATGTATTATTTATTGTTAATCCTGTAAATAAGGGGTATCATTGGATAATACCTCCTATAATTGCAAATACTGCACCTATTGATAATACATAATGGAAATGTGCAACTACATAGTAAGTGTCATGAAGTACAATGTCTAGGGATGAGTTTGCTAATATTAGTCCTGTTAACCCTCCAATTGTAAATAGAAAAATAAATCCAAGGGCTCATAATAGAGGCGGGTTAAATTTGAATTTAGTTCCATACAATGTTGCTAGTCATCTAAAGACTTTAATACCTGTAGGTACAGCAATAATTATTGTTGCTGATGTAAAGTATGCTCGTGTATCTACATCTATACCTACTGTGAATATATGATGTGCTCATACAATAAATCCTATTAGTCCAATTGATAGTATGGCATAAATTATTCCTAATGTCCCAAATGATTCAATTTTTCCTCTTTCTTGACAAACGATATGTGAGATAATACCAAATCCAGGTAGGATTAGAATATAAACTTCTGGATGTCCAAAGAATCAGAATAAGTGTTGATATAGGATTGGATCACCCCCTCCGGCTGGATCAAAGAATGATGTATTTAAATTACGATCAGTTAGTAATATTGTGATTGCTCCGGCTAGAACGGGTAGAGATAGAAGTAAAAGTAGTGCTGTAATTGCTACTGATCATACAAATAATGGTGTTTGGTCTAGTGTTATTCTTTCTGATCGTATATTAATAGCTGTTGTAATAAAGTTCACTGCACCTAGAATTGATGATACACCTGCTAGATGTAGTGAAAAAATAGCTAAGTCTACAGATGCCCCTCCATGAGCAATAGCTCTTGCTAGTGGTGGATATACAGTTCATCCAGTACCTGCTCCTATATCAACTATTGAGGATATAATAAGGAGGGTTAATGATGGTGGTAGTAGTCAAAATCTTATATTATTTATTCGTGGAAATGCTATATCTGGGGCTCCAATTATTAAAGGTACAAGTCAATTTCCAAATCCTCCAATTATAATAGGTATTACTATGAAGAAAATTATTACAAATGCATGAGCTGTAATAATTACGTTATATACTTGGTCATCTCCAATTAAGGATCCAGGTTGTCCTAATTCTGCTCGAATAATTATTCTTATAGATGTTCCCACTATTCCGGCTCATGCCCCGAACATAAAATATAAAGTACCAATATCCTTATGATTTGTCGAAAATAGCCATTTTTGCGGTAAGATGGCTGAACTAATAGGTGATAGACTGTAAATCTATTTATGAGTGAATCTCTCTTACTAATTGGTTGGTTGGCTTTATATTCAAAAATGATATTAGACTGCAATTCTAAAGGTGTAAGTAAAATATACTAAGGCCTAAAAGATCTTCTTTTAATTATAACTTTGAAGGTTACTAGTTTCATTAACTTAAGTCCTTAGTATAATGAAACTATGGCCGAGGTACAAATTAATCCTAATGTTGAGATTATTACTATTGATGGTAATATAAATCAATTTTTATTTGATTTAATTCTTATTGATCATGAGTTTTCTGTGTAAGATATGATTAGTGCTGAAAATCTAATTCGAATATAATAGTAAAGTGTAATAGTTGTTAAAATTACTATAATTGATATGATTGTTGTTATATTGTTTTCAATGAGTAATTGAATTACAATTCATTTTGGTAAAAATCCTAGAAATGGGGGTAACCCTCCTAATGATAGGAGTGATAAAAATATTATGAATTTAATCTCTGTTTTTATATTTCTTGCTGAGTAGATTTGATTTAAGAGAAATAAATTTATGCTTTTAAATAAAAGGACTATAATAATTCTTAGTATTGAGTAGATAATAAAATATATTTCTCAGACATTTTCTCTAACAATTAGTGATCTAATTATTCATCCTAAATGTCTAATTGATGAATATGCTAAGATCTGTCGTAGGGATGTTTGGTTTAAACCTCCTAAAGCTCCAATAATAATTCTTAAGATACTAATTGTAAAAATGAATGTTGTTATTTGGATACAATATGATAGAACTATTATTGGAGCGATTTTTTGTCATGTTATTATTACTAAACAGTTAATTCATCTTGATATTCTCATTACTTCTGGGAATCAGAAATGAAATGGTGCAGCACCAATTTTCAATAATAATCTGGATCTGATTATTATTGATGGAATTATTTCTTTTTCCCACTCGATCTGATTATTTATTTGAATCAGCAAGATCGAGAATAATAATATTGTTGATGCTATTGCTTGAACAATAAAATATTTAATTGCTGATTCATTTATTATTATGTTTTTATTATTGGCTAATATGGGAATAAACGAGAGTAAGTTGATCTCTAGTCCTATTCAAACACCTAATCAGGTGTTTGATGAGATGGACAGGATCGTTCCTATCATTAATGTAGATAGGAAGAGAAGTTTTATGGAGTTGTTGTTCATTAAAAAGGAGAAGGTTATTACTTCTATAAACGGGGTATGAACCCATTAGCTTATTTAGCTTACCTTTTTTATTAATTTTACATTAAGGTGTAAGATGCACGTCAGTTTTTGATACTGAAAGTGTTAGTTTGATTCTATCTAATGTAAAATTAATGAGGGTAATATTGATTACTTTATTTATCCTATCAAGATAATCCTTTAGTCAGGCACCTCATT